GACGGAAAGATCCTTCTGATCGAGTCATATCATTCCATTATATTGACAATTTCAAAAAACTGTTCATACTATGAACATAGTATAATGGCGGTCGGGCAAGTATGCCCCCATCGTCTAGTGGTTCAGGACATCTCTCTTTCAAGGAGGCAGCGGGGATTCGACTTCCCCTGGGGGTAGGGTACTACGAAAGGAAGTTGATCGTGGATTATCAATAAAGACTGAAAATTGATTCTTCCTGGGTCGATGCCCGAGCGGTTAATGGGGACGGACTGTAAATTCGTTGGCAATATGTCTACGCTGGTTCAAATCCAGCTCGGCCCAATAATTCGCCGATCCACCATGAAATGATGTAACCATTTGTTGTTCTCCGGAAATGTCCGATGCGCTCTGATACGGAAGAATAAAAATCTGATACATCCCTACCGCTATTTATTTTATTACGTATTTTTTCCACAAATTCAGATTTTGCTAATAATCTAGATTCATATCAAGATTTGTAAGTATAAAGTCTAAGGAAAGGAGTAAAAGTTAAGTAAATAAGTCTTTTTTCTCGATTCATTGAAAGATTGATTTTCAATCGATTTGGCAATAACGAACAGATTACTAGTAATCCGTGTCGATCTCGCCAAAGTGCATATCCATATAGATATCAATATATCAGTCCCGCCTCTGCCAGTTACAACAAGACGATTCTAATCTAAAATCGAAAAAGGGTTTGAATGAAATCGTAAGAATATGCATGCTGTACGCTTTTTTTTTTCCCTGGGATTGTAGTTCAATTGGTCAGAGCACCGCCCTGTCAAGGCGGAAGCTGCGGGTTCGAGCCCCGTCAGTCCCGATGGATAGAAATCCAAAAATACATCAATTCATTTATTCTGTGAAAGGGAGTCAAAATAACAAACATAATCTCATTCCTAACAGGGATCTCTCTTTTTTTTTTTTTTCGTTTCACATTTCTCATCAAACCAATATGGTAATTTCCATTTCTTCAACTAATACTGATTGATGGAAAAGAAACATATGTGAATTAGTACAATTATTAGTAGCGTCATATTCAGGATTCCAAGATAAAGAGATACCATACTACTAGACCTGGCTTTTGTCGATTACTCCCGATCTGTGTAATGAAATAGAGTACTATAGAATATGTTTACCGCGAGCACACACACAAATGGAATTTGTACGATACAAAATAAATTGAAGACAGTTCCTTTGATTTTGATAGAATACTTTAGGTCCTTTGATTTTGATAGAATACTTTAGGTCCTTTGATTTTGATAGAATACTTTAGGATTAAAAGTATATCCTTTTCTGGCTCCGATTTTGTATAACCTCAAGTACTAATTCAAATTCCTAATTATTTGCATTTTAAACAATCTATCTCATTAAAATTTCACACTGAACTTTTGATATATGTTTATCCTATTACTAATCCAAGGATGATAATATAAAAAAAAAAGATCAAACAAAGATTCCCTCGATAAGAGAGAGGGAATCTTTGTTTGATCTTTTTTTTTTAGTAAAGGTTCTGCCGAAGAAAGAAAACAAATTCTTCCAATAAAAAAAAGTAAAGGAATTTTTGATTGGATCAGAAATACAATTTTTGAATTTGGTATGGATAAAAGATCTTCCTATGTTATACTATTCAATTCTCGACGATGAATCGATTTGATAGCTGAGATATTGTTATTCATGATATTGATCCGATTCGATATCATCGAGATGTAATTTATACCATTGAATTTACCGACGAAAGATTTATCATCTCTATGGGATTAAATCCCGAGTTATTGTGAATTAAAGAGAAATCCAACGATGAGATTATGGAAGTAAATATTCTCGCATTTATTGCTACTGCACTGTTTATTCTAGTTCCTACTGCCTTCTTACTTATAATTTACGTAAAAACGGTAAGTCAAAGTGATTAATTTGACTTAAACTTGACTTCTTAGTTCTTATCAATGCAATGATGGAAGAAAAAAATGAAAAAGGATTTCAATTTCGTGTCTTACTCTTAAATGAAATGATCGGACTAGAATCAGCAGTATTCTATGAAATCTGATTGTATGGTAGAAAGAAAAAAAAAATCTATTTCTTTCTACCATACTATCTATTATTGTAGTGTATAAAGTTTTACTCTATAAAGATAGAGGTTTAATATGGATCAATCTACAATATGAATATGTATCTTCATATATATAGAATATCAATCACATATATGTAATGTACATAGCGTCCCAACTTTTTTTCTTTGTTTCATCTATCCGAAGAAGTAATTGATTAAATAGTTGACAGATGATTCAGGGGTTCTATGGGAAACTTTTTCCCATTTCGAAAAGATTAGTAAAACCCAACCCATTTTTAACGGTTGAACCATGATATGAAATGAAAGCATAAATCCAATTTCGAAACTCAAATAATAAAACAAGCGGTAAGCACGTAATATGTGACTCGCCTAAAGCAACGCAACGGCAATATCTTATTATGTGTAGTATCTCGTTAGACAACTACTATGTCTATCTTCTTTCCTATAGAAAGTGTGTATCCGCTTAATAACTAATAAAATAACAGAACTATTTTCTCTTTGAAAAAAGTTAAAATAAAAAGGGGGGGGTAAAAAAATAAATAAAAAAAGGGTTCCGCGGTTCCTCATTGTCCATATATAACTTTGGTAAGAGCCAGTTCATCGAAATAGAAATTTTAGAAAGAATTCGGTTGGAATAAATTTCCTATTATTTGTATTCCCTTGACTTTAAAAATACGAACATGGGAATAATTCAAATCTTTGTTTGATTGAAAGAGTATTTTCTATATTATCCATAGAATACATTACTCCACTCGAATACACTATAATTCCGAAATACAGATATTTTTTAATTCAATTTAGAAATTGAATTAATGAAAATTAAAAATAAAAAAAATTTCAGAACCCGTCTATAAAACAATTGATACAGTTTGATTTGAGTTTTTTCCCTCAACTCAATTAGTAGTACCTTTAGAGTCCACTTCTTCCCCATACTACGAGTGAAAGGGAAAATGTAAAGACTACCATTAAAGCAGCCCAAGCGAGACTTACTATATCCATGTAAATTATGTCTCCTATCTCTATCAATATGAAGGAATTATTTCATTATTGTTATTTTTCACTAATAATAGTGGAATCGCTGGCACAGAGTCAAAAATGGATTATGGCCTAACACCATTGACGAAAGAATCCAATAAATCCAATTAGAACATCTAACAAGTTCTTATATGATTTCTAGTATAATCGGAAAACATTAAGCACAAACAAAATATCCAGAGACACCCTTGGAAGTATTAAGGGAATGAATGTTACTAACAGGTAGGAATAATAAGACCTATGCTTTATTTTGTTGCCCTCCATTTCATTAAGTAAAAAAAATATAGAATCAAGATAGATCACTTCGCATACTCTTATTTCCATTTGATCTTACCGTCTCCCGATTGTCTCTGTAAAACAATCGGAAGACAGCCTAGCCTATTAAATTCTTTGACTAGGGGTTACCGAAAAGAAATAATTTTTTTTACTTTAACTTTAAATTTTTTTTATTTTTATAAAATTTATATTAAATACATAACATAAATACAAAAATTAATATTAAATTCAAAATTAATAAATATTTATATAAATTATAAATAAAATATATAAATTATAAAATTTATATTATAATATAAATTTATATTATATAAATAAAATTATATATTATTAAATTAAAATATATTATTAAATTAAAATATATTATTAAATTAAAATATATTATTAAATTAAAATATTATATATTATTAAAATAATATAATTAAAAATATAAAAAAGAAAAATGATAAATAAAAAGAAAGCCAATTAGCTATTCAATCTAACTAATATTGAATAAATGTCGGAGCGCTCATATACTTTCATGAGTCTGTATACAAAGTTTATTCCACCCCTTACCCAACTAAAAATGGAATTAGATTCCCTGTCCGATCTATCCCTATCCAATCTAATTCAAGACCCAGTCAGTAGACGGACACTACATTAGTAGTGGAGTGGAAGGCCTATCATATCAAGATTTACCGATTCCTTTTCACTAATAGAATCTTTCCTTGAATCCGAGACGCAAGGATTTATAGCATTTTAAAGAATAAAACCTCCAGATGCTTAGAATTTAGAATCAAGCAAGTCTCAAGAGTCCTTTTCCCCCGCTTGCTTCTGCTGGAAAAAAATTGTCAAGTTTTATATCAACAAAACGGAATAAACTATTTTGTCGATCAGGCGACACCCGGATTTGAACTGGGGAAAAAGGATTTGCAGTCCCCCGCCTTACCGCTCGGCCATGCCGCCAAAACTATACAAAATAAATATATGAGAATACCTCCCCAAAACCAAAAAAAGGGGGGTTCTAAACTTATTTTTTTTTTATTTGTTTGTATCTTAAATTCTGTTTTCCCTAATCCCATTCTTAAAAGAGATCCTTCCCCCCTTTTTCTATTGAAAAAACAAATTCTATTGAAAAAACAAATTCTATTGAAAAAACAAACGTGCACTTTCAGTCAAAAAAGAAAAAATTCAGGACAAATCGGAACCGTTAACTATTAATTCATGAACGATTCTTGAATTTAAAATAAAATGGTTTTTTCCTAATGAGATAAGAAAATCCAAATTGAGACATAACTAATCAGTATTGATTTTTCAAGAAAAAAAATCCTTTTCCATTTCAATTATAACAGCAATTATCAGTATATGTAAACCCTAGAACATAAATTGTTACACAGATATTATCTAATCGTGTATCTTATCCGTATATAACGCCTATAGGGAATTTTCGGGAAATTTGCGTGCTTCAATTTTTTTTACAATTTTTCATTAAATAGATTGAATAGAAAATACAAATTTAACACGACATGTGCTGTCCTGAACGAATAGGGCTGCAATAAAGGAAGAGACATCTATAGAGATAGCTATAGCTAGAGTTATATCTGCGCATGTTTAATAAATCCAA